CAATAAAATACTGGGAAAAGCCCACATACGACGAAAATTTTTTGTTGCTGTCGGAAAAAGTAGAAGTCCCACTCCTATTAAAATAGGAATCGGAAGTGAAATGAAGGGTATGATCCATGAATATTGATATGTATGCTCCATAAAAACCTTTTTTTATTAATGGTTCCTGATTCACCGGCTCTTATCTCTTTTGCAATGAAAGTAGTAATAAAAAATCAAGATATTACAAAGTCAAAAAGTCAAATGCAATTTTCTATTCTTAATTATTTTGAATCTTTTTCAAGTACTTCAAAGATATTCAAATCCGAGATCGGGAAAAAAATAAAAAAGGTGCTTGCATTTTTCATTTTTATAGGAATCGGAGAATGACTTCTAACTTGACTCAATATAACTTATTTATCCAGAAACTTAACTTATTAACTAATTCATTTTCATTTTTGTTCTTTTTTTTCTTATTAAAAAAAAAAATAGATAAAAGATTGGTCAACTTTTCGATCTATTTTTTGATTTATGTTATGTATAAAAAAGTCGGTAGATAAGTGGACTGCGACAACAATATACAAGAGAGGTATAAAAGCGAAAAACTTTATTTTACTTTCTTTTTTCTTCTTTTTTTTCTGATTATTTTATATAATAGTATTTTATACAATAGAACTAACAAAATTATATCATAGTGCTTTAACCTTTGAACATTTTTTGCTAGTCTCACATCTATATTTCTTTTTTATGATTCTAAATAGATATAGAATCTAAATAAACAATCTAGAAAATATATAAGAATCAAAAAGGGGGGGATCCTTTTAAACAATAGATGTCTTTCACATCCAACTCTAGCACTCACTTTTTTTTTTGAATGGCAGTTCCAAAAAAACGTACTTCTATATCAAAAAAGCGTATTCGTAAAAACGTGTGGAAGAAGAAGGGATATTGGACAGCGTTGAAAGCTTTGTCATTAGCGAAATCTATTTCTACCGGTAAATCCGAAAGTTTTTTTGTACAACAAATAAAAAACAAAACGTTGCAATAATTTGAATTGTCTTAACTCGAAAAAAGAGCTAATTGCTTTTTTAATTCCCTAATTGAAATTTGAATATGGAATTAAAAAAAAAAGATCTCTTTTTTTCTTTTCATTTAAATAAAGAATAAAGACAAGATAGAAGGATTCACCTTTCTTATATATAGATTTTTTTTATTTCCGGGATGGGGATTCTTTTTTTCCCCATCACCCCATTTTTTGTTTGTTACAGTTAACAGAATTTTTTTTAGAATTTTAGAATTCAAAATATAGATAATTGGGACTATAGCTGAAGATATATAAATAGGTTGAATAGATTTATTCTTTAGTTATTTTATTTAATATTTTCAATTGAAAAAAAAAAAAAAAAAAAAAAAAAAAAAAAATAGTAGTAATAATTAATTAGTATAATAATTTAGTATATTAAGTATATATATACATATATATATATAATATAGATAAGTATAGAATATATGGATCCACTCTATATTTAGAAAATAGTTAAGCAAAATGAATCGGGTATTGCAACTAAAACGAATCGATTAAGCTTCAATTTTGTAACTTTCTAAATCATTATTTTTCTCAATTACTATAATATATTTCTCTTGCTTTCAATCCAATTAAGAAAAATAACTTTTTCAATTTAGTGGAAAAGAATCTGTGAATTTTAACTTAGGTTATTGTTATCCAAAGAATTCTATGTTTGCATAGAAAGATGAATCAAGGCATAATAATTCTAAATTCAAAAAATTTTGTATGGTACAATTAATTACGAGAAACCCTTTTTTTTTCTATAATATGTCCAAGAATACTTAGTTCATTCTTAAACACAAATTTATAACGGAAAATACTAATGATTACTACAGAGCTATGCAAATTACATAAATCTTTTGGTTAAATATCGTGCCGAAAATTTGATCCGTAAAAAAAATCCTATTTTTTCTTCATTCAATCGATAAGCATTTTTTTATATGATTTTTATGAACCTAGAAAAATTCATAGATTGAGATAAATTATTAACAAAGGAAATGAAAAAGGTAAAGAACTCTTTTTTCATTTCTATGAATCAAATGAAGTCACAAGTATTTAGTTACACGAGTTTTAGGAGAATCTAAACTACAAACTTTCTGTTGTTGCTTTAGAAACTCGAAATAATTAAATAAAACAAACGAAAATAAGGAGTCTTTTACCAACCTGTTTTTTTATTACAAATCCATTACTTCTTTTTTGTATTCTATTTTTATTATTATTTAAACGAAGTTTTATTCATCAATTTCAATACTCACTAAAAAATATTGGACCCCTTTAATCTCGACCATTGAGTAAAATTCGGTTATTATAATTTCGAACAAGCCGCCATGGTGGAATTGGTAGACACGCTGCTCTTAGGAAGCAGTGCTAGAGCATCTCGGTTCGAGTCCGAGTGGCGGCATTGTGTCTTCTGTATCTTCTAAAAGAGATAGAATAAGCCCTATAATGAATTCAATTCCTTGTTTTGATTCCCTATAATGAATCAATAAATTCTCGCTTTTTTTTTTTTCAAAAATTTTTATGATTTTTTCAACTTTAGAGCATATATTAACTCATATATCCTTTTCGGTCGTTTCAGTCGTAATTACAATTCATTTTTTAACCTTATTAGCCAATGAAGTCGTAGGACTATATGATTCATCAGAAAAGGGAACAATAGCTACCTTTGTCTGTATAACAGGATTATTAATTACTCGTTGGATTTATTCGGGACATTTCCCATTAAGTGATTTATATGAATCATTAATCTTTCTTTCATGGAGTTTCTCCGTTATTCATATGGCTTCCTCTTTTAAAAAGCATAAAAATGATTTAAGCGCAATAACCGCGCCAAGTGCTATTTTTACTCAAGGCTTTGCTACTTCGGGCCTTTTAACCAAAATGCATCAATCCGCAACATTAGTACCAGCTCTTCAATCCCGATGGTTAATGATGCACGTAAGTATGATGGTATTAGGCTATGCAGCTCTTTTATGTGGATCATTATTATCAGTAGCTCTTCTAGTCATTACATTTCGAAAAGTCATAAAGGTTTTTGGTAAAAAAACAAATTTATTAAATGAATCGTTTTCCTGTGACAAAATTCAATACATGACTGAAAGTAGCAATGTTTTCCTAAAGACTTATTCTCTTTCTTCTCACGATTATTACAGATATCAATTGACTCAACAATTGGATCGTTGGAGTTATTGGATTATTAGGCTTGGATTTATCTTTTTAACAATAGGGATTCTGTCTGGAGCAGTCTGGGCTAATGAGTCTTGGGGGTCATATTGGAGTTGGGACCCAAAGGAAACTTGGGCTTTTATTACTTGGACCATATTCGCAATTTATTTACATACTCGAACAAATAAAAATTTCGAAGGTGTAAATTCCGCAATTGTGGCTTCTACAGGCTTTCTTATAATTTGGATATGTTACTTTGGGGTTAATCTATTAGGAATTGGTTTACATAGTTATGGTTCATTTACATTAACATCTAATTGAATAAAAAAAGACTAACAAAAAGCACAGTGTATACCTAAGAATAATCCGTCAAGAACCTTTTGAATCAAATAGTAGAGCGATTCAAAAGGTTCTCACAAAGGCCAAAGATGTCTGATTCAAATTCACTTTTATTTTACTTTTTTTGATTCAACTTCAACTTAATAGAAGAAAAAAGACTTCTCCTTTTTTCACAATTGTACAACGAACCTTTTTACGAATAATAGGATGCTTTTTTTATTTTATTAATGAATACTACCTATAAAAAAAATTCGATAGAATAGCTTCGACCCTCTCACCTGATAGTGAGAGAACGAAATCCGGATAAATACCAATACCTATTATGGGTAGAAAGATAGAGATCGAAAGAAATAACTCTCGTGGTCCAGAATCAAAAAAATAAGAGCTTGGAGCATTAAATAACTTATATCCATAGAACATTTGACGTGACATAGATAATGAATAAATAGGAGTTAATATCATTCCAATTGCCATTACAAAAGTAATTAGTATTTTTGGCATTAAAAAATATTTTTTGCTGGTAATGATTCCAAAAAAGACTATCAATTCCGCAACAAAACCACTCATGCCAGGTAATGCAAGAGAAGCCATCGATAAGATACTGAACATCGTAAATATTTTTGGAATTGGAATAGCCATTCCGCCCATTTCGTCGAGATAAACAAGCCGTATTCTATCATAACTCGTTCCCGCCAAGAAAAAAAGCGCAGCGCCAATAAATCCATGAGATATTATTTGTAAAATGGCTCCGTTGAGTCCCGTATCGGTTATTGAACCAATTCCTATAAGTATGAAGCCCATATGAGATACAGAGGAATAGGCTATTCTTTTTTTTAAATTACGTTGCCCAAGAGATGTTGAAGCTGCATAAATTATCTGCATTGTACCTACTATCAGCAACCAAGGGGAAAAGAGAGAATGTGCATGGGGTAATAATTCCATATTGATCCGAACTAATCCATACGCTCCCATTTTTAATAAGATTCCGGCTAGAAGCATACAAGTACTGTAATGTGCCTCCCCGTGGGTGTCTGGTAACCATGTATGTAAGGGTATAATCGGCGATTTGACAGCAAAAGCAATAAGAAACCCAATATAGAATAGTATTTCCAGTGGTATAGGATATGATTGATTAACTAATGTTTCAAAGTTTAATGTTGGTTCATTAGAACCGTAGAACCCAATACCCAAAACTCCTATTAATAGAAAAATGGAACCCCCTGCAGTATACAAAATAAACTTTGTAGCTGAATACAGGCGTTTCTTTCCCCCCCACATAGATAGAAGGAGATAAACGGGAATTAATTCTAACTCCCACATGATGAAAAAAAGTAAAAGATCCCGAGAGGAAAATGATCCTATTTGACCACTGTACATTGCTAACATTAAGAAATGGAATAATCGGGAATCCCGAGTAACTGGCCAAGCTGCTAAAGTAGCTAAAGTAGTAATAAATCCGGTCAGTAAAACGGGTCCTATGGAAAGTCCATCTATTCCCAATCTCCAGTAAAAATCAAAAAAATTGATCCATTTATAATCTTCCGCCAGCTGGATTAATGGATCGTCCAATTGGAAATGATAACAAAATACATAGGTCATTAGAAGAAGTTCTAAAATGCATATACAAATAGTATACCACCGAATTAACTTATTTCCTCTATGAGGAAGAAAGAAAATGAGGGAACCCGCTGATATGGGTAAAACAACAATTATTGTTAACCAAGGAAAATAATTCATGGTAAAGACAAGATACACTTGGACCAGAAAAACCCGCGCTCGAAAAAAGAATCTTTATGCTTTTTTTTCGAGTACGGGTTTTTTCAGTAAAAAAAATCAAATGTATTCAAAATGTATTCAACTGGGGTTTTGGGGAACGTATCAATAAGCTAGACCCATGCTTCGAGTCGTTTCATGCCATAAATAAACTCGAACGCTCAAGAAATCTGTTGGGCAGGCGGATTCACATCTCTTACAACCAACACAGTCTTCTGTTCTTGGAGCAGAAGCAATTTGCTTAGCTTTACATCCATCCCAAGGGATCATTTCTAACACATCGGTGGGGCAAGCTCGAACACATTGAGTACACCCTATACATGTATCATAAATTTTTACTGAATGTGACATGGGGATCTATCAAATTTTGAATGTCATAAAAATTCGATCTAGTAAACTTGTAACTGAATCATATATTGAAACACTAGATGAATCAACGATTTACCAGAAATTTTAGAAATTTTCTAACCAATTTCCTTCGAGAGTAACTAATAAAAAAGGTCTAAGATGCTTTGATTTACAAATATGATCTAGATTCCTTTATTATTTGAATATTTATTAATAATACTATTTATTCAACAACGTGAATTGATTGATACGTGTTGATTTTCTATTACGATAAATTGACGAAACAATAGCCAATCCAATAGCAGCTTCAGCGGCTGCAATAGCTATAACAAAAATTGAAAAAATATCTCCTTTTAATTGGCGATTATCAAAAAAATCAGAAAAGGTTACAAAATTGATATTAACCGCATTCAGTATAAGTTCAAGACACATAAGGGCCCTAACCATATTTCGACTCGTAATCAATCCATAAATACCAATAGAAAATAAATAGGCACTCAAAACAAGTACATGTTCGAGCATCATTGACCAACTCCTTATGAATTTCAATTCATTTCAATATGAACAAGAATTCAACAGATTCGATTGACTAGAAATTGAACAAGGACGGAACAAAAGAATATATTCTATTGGAAATAGATCGAATAAAAGAATTTAAAAATAAAGGAATTTTCAAAAATTTCTATTTTAGGTATGAAAAGCCTTTAATTTGATTCCTATATTTCTATAGAATTCATTCAAGGGAAATAAATATGATAACCCAGAAAATTTTGAGTGCTTGCTGCTGTTAGTTATACATATTTCTATTTATTATTGACGAGCCACAGCAATTGCGCCTATCAAAGCAACTAAAAGAATTATTGAAATGAGTTCAAATGGAAGAAAAAAATCTGTTGATAAATGAATTCCAATTTGTTGACTATTACTTATTAAGTCTTGTTCTATAATTTGGTTTGATTTTGTAGCCCAAATAATACCGTACCATGACGTATCTAAAATAGTAGTAATTAGCGAAACAAGAATACTTGTACAAACCAGTGAAGTGACGCCATCCCCAATGGTCCACAGATTCAAATCGGTGTAATATTCTGAACCATTCATAAACATCACAGCAAATAGGATTAAAACATTTATGGCTCCCACATAAATAAGTAACTGGGCAGCGGCTACAAAATGAGAATTGGAGAGAATATAGAATAAGGATATACAGCTAAGAACCAATCCCAAGGAAAAGGCAGAAAAAATTGGGTTGGTAAGTAATACCACTCCCAGGCCCCCTAATATAAGACCCAATCCCAGAAAAACTAAAAGAAAATCATGTATTGGTCCAGGCAAATCCATTATATGGGATAAGCAAATTTAAATACTTTTCATGACCTTATTGACTCGACCAGGAATTTTTTTTATGATCCGCTCGTTCGCCTAATTGAATTTATGATCCGTTCCGAATTGAATGAAATTCAAATCTATTAGGTGTAAATTGATGTAGGTACAATTTTTGGACAGTTTTTTTTTTATTCTTTGATTTGATTGGAATTTTTGATCAAACAAAACAAAGAGAAAGACTTCGTTCTTTTAATTCAAACCCTTAAGAATTGTAAATTTCTCTTGGGTTTACTTTACTAGAAATAGAATCGGAGGCCTATTTACCTAGTTTTGCTTTGAGGCGAATTCAAAACTGTTCGGATTGTATAATCGTCAATTACTGACATTGGTAAACGGCCCAAAGCAATTTGATTATAATTCAATTCGTGACGGTCGTAAGTAGAAAGTTCATATTCCTCAGTCATTGATAAACAATTTGTTGGACAATACTCAACGCAGTTACCGCAAAATATACAAATTCCAAAATCAATACTGTAATTAAGCAATCGTTTTTTTCGAATATCTGTTTCAAATTTCCAATCAACAACAGGCAGATCTATAGGACATACACGAACACATACTTCACAAGCAATGCATTTATCAAATTCAAAATGGATGCGGCCGCGGAAACGCTCGGATGTGATTAATTTTTCATAAGGATATTGAATAGTTACAGGTAAACGATTTGCATGGGATAAGGTAATCATGAAACCTTGACCAATGTACCTCGCTGCGCGTACTGTTTGGTGACCATAATTCATGAACCCAGTTAGCATAGGGAACATATCGTAAATTTTTATGAATAATTTTATCTTTGTTTCTTTCGCTTGTTTGAACCAAGTTATGAGCATCATATTCTTTTTTTCTTTACAGTGAAAGAAGTTGGAAAGAAGTTGTTAATAATAAATTACCGAGAGAAATAGGTAAAAGAAATTTCCATCCAAGATTTAGTAGTTGGTCCATTCTTAACCGAGGGAAAGTCCATCTTGTTGCGATAGGAATAAACAAGAACAAAAAAGTTTTTGCTAATGTAATAAAGAGACCTATTGTCGTTCTAAAGATCCCATCGACTTTATTTAGCTCAGGAGAAAATATGTACGGAATGGAAATGTTCCAACCGCCCAAGTAAAGAACCGTTACAAATAACGAAGAAAGTAATAGATTTAGATAGGAAGCAACGTAAAATAAACCAAATTTGATACCCGAATATTCGGTTTGATAACCTGCTACTAATTCTTCTTCCGCTTCTGGTAAATCAAAAGGTAATCTCTCACATTCCGCTAGGGAAGAACTTAGAAAAACTATAAACCCTATGGGTTGACGCCACAAATTCCAACCCCAAAACCCATATTTTGACTGCGCCTCAACTATATCAACTGTACTTAAACTATTCGATAATCATAGTCGATAATAACATCACAGTTCCCATCGCTATTCCAAAACCGTACATGAGATTTTCACCTCATACGGCTCCTCGCGGGTCACAAATAAATCTAATGACCGGATCCGCATTATTTGTCTTGGTATTCGTGTAGACTAGAGAGAGTCAAAACGGGTCGGAAGGTCAAAAATTATACCAATGGAATTCCGTCCGCTATACTATAAGAAAATTAAGAAATTAAATAAATATAAAAAAAAGTGCTTCTGAATTCATCTCGCCCCTTTTTTTTTTTCAATTTTTCTTTGTTGAGTAATAACTTAATTCTTCAATAAAATACTCCTTGTAGAAAACTCAATCAATATTTCACGTTTTCGATTACGAAAAAACAAATTAAACGTTTCATTAGTTCATGAATCATGAGATGAATTATTTCTCTATACATATATGAAAGAAAAGGTTTTTCTTTTATTTGTTTTTCATTTCTATTCTTCTTTCTGAGGAAATGGGGGCTTAAACTAAAAAAAGGAAAGGATTATTTCGTTCTAGATAGTCATTGCTTTAATCGGTGGATAGGAGCCTACTCTGGATCGGAATCTGGGGAGTACTGCCTGATCATTTCTACTAATTTAAAGCCCCAATGAGTATTCCTTTTATGTTCTGCAGAACTATCCTTTTAGAGAATTTACATAATCTCCATTACTAATCCTTTGTGTATTTTGGTGTTCCTAACCATCCACGCTTTTTTGTTCAATCTTCCGTTTGGCAATATGGATATAGTAATCCATACAAACGATAGTCAAAATTCCATACGGTTTTTTTTAACCCGCTTCAAGCTAGGTTGACTAATCAACCAGTCTTGGGGTAAAGGATTTCTTTCGCTTATGTTTATTTCCACTTATTTCTTGTACATAGGAAATGAGATTCAACTTTCTTTTACTGCGAATTTAGAAGCTGTTTTCTTTCACTCATATATAACTATCTAATTTAATTTATCAACCCATAATAAAAAAAAGAGGATATCTATTCTCTTCATTCAACTTATTTTTTAGAACGAAAGAAATAGGGAAAATAAAAATTTCGATTTTAACGAATCACACGTAGAGATATTGATAAAACGCATAGAGTTAATGGTATTTCATAACTAATCGATTGCGCAGCAGCTCGCAAACCACCTAAAAAAGAATATTTGTTATTTGATCCATATCCTGACATAAGAAGTCCAACAGGAGCAATACTTGAAATGGCAATCCATAAAAAAATACCAATATTGAGATCGGCTAAAACAAGGTGATAGCTAAAAGGAATTACTGAAAAACTTAGTAAAATAGATATGACTGCTATAGATGGTCCAATACTAAATAATCGGGTATTTCCCCTAGAAGGAAAAAGATTCTCTTTGAAAAGCAGTTTTGTCCCATCCGCTAGAGCTTGAAGAATTCCCAAAGGTCCGGCGTATTCAGGACCAGTACGTTGTTGTATTCCTGCAGATATTTCTCGTTCTAACCATACAATTACGAGTACACCTATTGTGATTCCCAATACAAGAGTCAAAATAGGGACAAATATCCATATGATCTCGTAGACCTCTTTTAAAGATCCAAATTTTGAAAAAGAATTGATATCTTGTACGCCCGTTGTATACATTATCATTTCAACGATCAACTTCTCCCATAATAATATCTATGCTACCTAGTATCGTCATAATATCAGCCAATTTCATTTTTTTAACTAACTGAGGAAGAATTTGCAAATTGATAAAACCCGGCGGGCGAATTTTCCATCTCCAAGGAAAACCGCTTTGATCCCCTATCAGAAAAATTCCCAATTCTCCCTTTGGAGCTTCAACTCTCACATAAAGTTCTTGTTTCGGCAATTCAAATGTAGGAGACGGTTTTTTACTAATGAATCGATATTCAAAATCATTCCATTTTGCAGCCCTTTCTCTATCAAAACATCGGATTTCTAAATTCTCGTAAGGACCCCCCGGAATTCCTTCCAGAGCCTGTTGAATTATTCTTATGGATTCTGTCATTTCACTGATTCGGACTAAATAACGCGCTAAAGAATCTCCTTCTTTTTGCCACTGGATTTCCCAATCAAATTCGTCATAACACTCATAACGATCAACTTTCCGAAGATCCCATTGTATACCAGATGCTCGTAGCATTGGTCCAGATAAACCCCAATTTATTGCTTCTTCTCCACCAATAATGCCTATTCCCTCAACTCGTTCTAAAAAAATAGGATTTCGCGTAATAAGTTTTTGATATTCACCAACCCCTGTTAAAAAATAATCACAAAAATCCAAGCATTTATCTATCCATCCATAAGGTAGATCCGCCGCGACTCCTCCGATACGAAAAAAATTATGCATCATTCTCATACCGGTGGCAGCTTCAAATAGATCATAGATTAACTCCCTTTCTCGGAAAATATAGAAAAAGGGAGTCTGCGCGCCAATATCCGCCATAAAAGGTCCAAGCCATAACAGATGAGAAGCGATACGACTCAACTCCAACATAATCACTCTGATATAGCTGGCTCTTTTAGGTACTTGAATATTTCCCAACTGTTCTGGTCCATTTACGGTTATTGCCTCCGTGAACATAGTAGCTAAGTAATCCCAACGTGTTACATAAGGCAGATATTGTATAATTGTTCTGTTTTCTGCAATTTTTTCCATTCCTCTGTGTAAATAACCTAATATTGGTTCGCAGTCAACAACATCTTCACCATCTAGAGTAATGATAAGACGAAGAACACCGTGCATTGATGGGTGGTGAGGTCCCATATTGATTATCATAAGGTTCTTTTCTGTAACCGGTATATTCATAGGTTTTTCCTCGATTCATTTGTACATGAATTGCTGAAAACGAAAAGAAGTTCATCAAAATTCAAGATCTAAAAAATAAACTAATTCAAAAATTTCAAATTCATTAACGATTTTTTGACTCCCGAATATCCAACTCACTAATTAATTTTTTATAACGCACTTCGCTTTTCTTTGATAAATAAGACAGCAACCGTTGACGTTTTCCCAACATTTTTCGTAGACCTCTCTGAGATAAATAGTCTTTTTTGTGCAATTCCAAATGCGAAGTAAGTCTTCTTATCTTATTGGTGAAATTGACTATTTGAAATTCAACGGACCCCCTGTTTTCTTCGTTTTTCTCTTGAAAAATAACTGAAATGAAGGAATTTTTTTTCATAAAACAAAATCTTCTTCCCCCTCCCCACCCCCCTTTTTATGTGAATTTTGTTAATCAGTAATAATAATAAGAGGTATTTTGATATATACAAAGACCTTAAGTTCGTTATGAACCTCTTCAATTTATCAAAAAAAAAAATGAATAAAAAAATTAATCAATTTGTTTTTCTATTTGATTCATACCGGGCTACAAAGAAATGGTCTATTTTTGCAAAAGAGAAAGTTTTAGAGTTAAATAAAAACAATAATAAAAGTCTGTTGATTTATTTATAGATCGAATTGATATGTCTGTCAGTAAATTAATATCATGTATCAAAATAGAATGCAAGAAATTTTTTGGGTCCACCTATTTGTTTGCATATTCCCGATATAATAAATATATGGAAAAATAGATGTACTATTAACGAATTTTGAATCGCGGGTACATATGTATTCGTAACATACTGAAACGACTACCATCATTAGTATTAAACCAATAGCGATTCATACAAGCTAAATCCTCTAATCGATAATTGGGCCAAAGAAAGAACTTGAGTTTTTTTAGTTTTTTTTTATCGCTAGCAAGACGGTTACTCTTATTCAAAACTTGACCACAGTTTTTTACATCATTGCAAAATACTGGATTTCTATCCATACTATTTCTACCCCTTGAATTGAAACAAATTAGAATTCGCAATTCTCTACGACCTTTGGGGGATAAAATAGTTTCAGGAACAAACAAATCATAATGATTTTTGTCTCTATTTTCAGCCATTTTTTTCTGTCTTGCAATTAATTCATCAAAATTGGTCTTAGTAACAGAGCCTTTTTCGTGGTATATTTGATTGATTTTTTGTTTATTCTTATGAACCAACGAAATACTTATGGTTTGATATAGAATCAAACGTCCATCATTGTTTACAGACAGACGAACTGGTTCGAGAAGAAAAAATCCCCTTCTCATTAATTTAGAAGCATTTAATTTCGCCTCGTTACGATCGAACAAACAATCCAGACATGTTTCCCCCCTTAGTATGGAGAGGATAGCTGCTTCTGATACTTGATATCCTTGACTTTTCACTTTAAGCAGGAAACAATTTTCATAGATACTAGTGTTTACTTTTTCGTCCGCAAAATCATCATACCAACCAAAGTAATAACGCAAAAGACGATCTTTTATGAAATCCTTAAAGTATATTTTTTTTTGAAAGTCTCTTTTTTGAGGGTCAAAAATTCCCTTCTCTTTCTCTCTGTCAAAATATCGGATCTCCCTTTCAGAATCTAAATTTTTTTTATTGAAAAAAAGTATTTTTGTTGGGTTCGATGTGTCCCTTTTTTTATTATTTTTTTTTCTACTAACGTTTTCTTTTTCAATAACATTTGAAAGAAGGGATTTTTTTGGTATAATCCACGGGTTTTGCTTATATACATCATAAAGGTGCCCAAAATTTGGGCAGAACCAAACCCCAAGATTCCTTATAGGACGACTTAGTATTTCTTCATTCATTCCCATCCAATCAAAAAGAAGGGCTTTTCTCATTTTTTTATTCGGGTCTTTATTTTGATAAATTGGGAAATAAAAGAGTCTTCTCCTATTTATTTTAGAATAATTTTGATAATTATTAACCTCATTTAGATTATTAATCTCAGGCAGAATATTTTTCTTAGTCTTGGTAGAAACCCAGGATTCAATATCGTCCTTGTTTTTAAGCCAAATATTAAACCAATCACAAGATCTTCTAGATTTTCGGATAGAAAAATTCTCCCTATCGATAATATCATTTTCCCCTAGATAATTAGGGAATAGAAAATTGTGGATAGGGATACCTCCCAGCATATCAAAAAATTTCCCTTTATCCGTGTTGGAATTATAAAAGATCTCTTCGCTATTATTTACTTGTAATGGTGACCCATAAATATATGAGTCCTTTTTATATTCGTTATCCTCCTTATTAATAGATTTATACGAGAAAAAATTATATCGATAAGGTTTTTGAAAATTCGATTTTTTATATTTTTGATTCATTAATGAGTCTGCGTCAAAATCATTTTCTTTTATGTAATGAATTATTTTTTCTTTTTCATATGAACTCTCTTTCTTTAAATCTTTATTTTGAGCCATACGGTGCTGATTGACGCTATTTCGCCATTTTTCTGGCACTAATTTAAGCCATCTAATATGAGATAAATCGTATTGATAATGAGTCTTTAACCAGTTTTTCCATTCATTCATTCCAGAATGGAAAACATTTTTATGTTTTAATCCGTAATGAAATATTCCTTGTTCTCCAAAATCAAAAAAATTCTTTATTTCATTTTTAAGAAAAATGGATGCTCCTTCATATTGAAGGATAGGCTTGAATTTATACAAGTTAATACCTTGGGTTTGTGATAATTTGTAAAAAACATATGCTTGGGAGAAGGAGGATAAGTCAAAAAAAGTTTTGGATTTCTTATTTCGAATTCGACTATTTAAAAATGAGTTTTTTTTTATACTTGAAATAAAATGAAGTCCATTTTTATTTGCTTTTTGATTTCTTTCCTGATTTCTTTCATTATTGAAAATGGATTTATCAATAATTTTTTTTTTTATTGATTCGAGAACAAGTTGTGCATTGGTTCTTGTAATATTAATGATACGTAAAAAAAAATCTATGTATAGTCTTTCAATCCAAAATTGTATAAAAAAATCGAATTTACGGATTAATCGCGTAATTCTTCTTTTTACTATATGCCAAATTCTTTTTGATGCTTGTAATATTTTATCATGATAACTTTTTTTCGTAGAACTAATATTTATTTCTTGATTTAGAAATCCGTTTTCAGTATCTTTTATTTTTATAATCTTTTCTAGTTGATTTTGGATTGTGTTTGTTCTCTCAGTCAGATCTTTCATTTTTTTTTCTGTCAGTAAAAAATTTGTCCACTCTTTTATAGATCGACTTCGCATGGAAGATTCGTGAATCATCTGATTAATGATTATTGGATCTTTTTTAGTTTCACCGATTGGCGAATCTTTTTTAGTTTCACCCAATCCATGTATTTCTTCATCGATTTCTCCAAAAGAAGGAAAGAGTTCTTTTTTGTTTCCTTTTAGTTTTTTTCCTTGGAGAAATAGAATGCTTTTGATGATCCATTTTTTTGTTTCTTTTGAGACTTTTCGAAAGAATTTTTCTTCTTTTAAAAGGGTTAAAGCTCGAAAACACTTAATTTTCAATTTTTTAATTCTTTTTTTGAGTTCTTTAAATATAGGTTTAAAAAAAGAAGGTTCTTCTCGAGGAATACCAACAAAAAGCTGGTCAATTGGTGTTCCAGAGGGAGTTAAAAAACAAAAATCATGTTTTTTATTTTTTTTCACGGCATTTTGCCAAGGTTGTAGGCAAAAAGGATATAGAATCTTTATCTGAATACCCTCTTTTAACCATTCTGGTGGAAATTCATTTTCGGATATTGGAATACCAATATAAGTACATCTAATATGCCTTTCTCGTTTCCAATCTTTAAAATCCTCGGACCACTCAGGAGTTTGAAATAATAAGATACGTGCGATATTTTTAGCTATTATCAATGAGGGTAATATAATATATTTTCTAAGAATCGATTGGATTAGTAGCATCACACCTCTTATTTCTCGAACATATCCAAGCTCATCAAAATATTCTCGATCTTCTAGTTCTTCCAGCTCATCTCTTATTATTTCGCTACGAGAAGGGTCTCCCTCTCTTAGTACCATCTCGTCCTCTTCGTCTTCTTCTTTTTCCCATTTGTTCTTACCTGTCCAATTTCTAAAAATTTCGTAAATCCTATAAAAGAGTTCGCTAATTGTATAATAAAAATTATTATGAAAAAAATTATAAATGTTTTCGACTTGGTCCAAAAAAAATGGGGAATGGACCCTTATTTGCAACGATTCGCCTGTAACCATTTTACGTCTTAGGACACGTAAAGTACCTCGTATTAGCGCTCGACTATAATCCGGTAGTTGTGAACGCGTTTTATAATTCACTTCTCGGTAGACACCATATGCTTTCCTAGGCTTAATTTCTAAAAGCTTGATTTTTCTTGAACGAATTTCATAAACCGTTGGAAACGCTGGTCCGCCAGCTTCGTCGTATGGATCTTGAGGAACTTTTTTACTTATTTTGTTTATTCCAGTTTTATATTTTCTAATTGTGTGATCGATGGGATTTGAATCCTGCTCATTCGCTGTTATTGTCATTTCTTGATTATTAAAGGGGCGGTCTTCCTCAGTCAACAATGTTTCTCTATTGAGAATATCTATTCTCTGTTCAAATTCGTGATAATCAGTACTAACAAGTATAGCATGAATCTTATTTATCCAAGGTGTCTTCATGTATCTTTTTATATAACTTTCATTTGGGGAAAATAATTTTTGTATTCTGCCACGATAAGATCCATAAAGGAACGGGTCATATTTTTGAGGACAGTATTCCTCTTTAGTTTCATTTTTACACAATCGAGTTTTTTTTTGGAGTATGTCCAGATCAAAAGATTTTTTCTCTAAAGTTTCGACTCGATTTAGAAATTCCTTACTTAGATTTCTTGCTTTTAGTTCATTGGTAGAACTCCAACGATTATCTAATTCATCATAAGCAAAATTGTCTGTCGTGAAAAAAGATATCCTTTTTTGTATCATTTCTCCAAAAGTTGCCAAACTGGGAAGGTATGTAAAAGCTATTCGTTCTTTTCCATCACTTTCACATGTATAAAAAAAATATTGTGACATCGCATTTTTTACACCATTTTGAAATCGTTGATTTTTTATATATCGAAATGGTCGTCTCCTTCGGTTATAATTAAAAATATGAGTCACAATAGGTTTTTCAAACCAATTTTCAAGCCATAATAAATATTCATCTTCCTCGGTGGATACTGCTTGTTCCTGTTTAGCTCCTTCCCCTTCAAAAAGTTTTTCTATTGCTCTATCTATTTCTCTATCTCTTTCTTCTCTTTCTCTATCTCTTTCTTCTCTTTCTCTATCTCTTTCTTCTCTTTCTCTATCTCTTTCTTCTCTTTCTCTATCTCTTTCTTCTCTTTCTCTATCTTTTTCTTCCCTTTCTCTATCTCTTTCTTCTCTTTCTCTATCTCTTTCTTCTCTTTCTATATCTTTTTCTTCCCTTTCTCTATCTCTTTCTTCTCTTTCTTTTTCTTCTGTTTCTTGCACTTGCAGTTTAGTAGGATAAGTAGAACGTAATGGTATTTTGCTTAAATAGCAGATAGCGGTAGTAAATAAGAAAATACTAACTATATTATCTCGTAATTCTAACACAAAATATTTGAATTCTGACACATAATACTTTAATTCTGATACAGCATACTTTAATTTCGGCACAAGATACTTATTAGATTGAATAGACCTAATAGCATTCTTTTGCTGTATCCAGACTAATGCCAATTCAACCCTTTTCATGAATAAAACAAGATACTTATTAGACCTAATAGCATTCTTTTGCTGTATCCAGACTAATACTAATCCAACCCATTTTATGAATAAAATGTGACCAATTAACCAACCAACAAAACTACTTGTTACAAATAACATCTTGTTGTTACATCGAAACATATAAATGTTAACCAATCTGGCTAACATTGCACTTGGGAAAAGAAAATGGTTGAATAATTGAAAAATGAGATTATTCAGGAATAAACCTTGAACGTTAAGATTACTTATTTCATTTCTGAAAGTGGGTCCAATATCAATAAAGTATTCTTGATTGTTCCAAACGGCATAAAATGAAACATACCATAGAGCTAGTACTGTTATTGTATGAGGTCTACCCAATGCTAAATGCAGCGGCGCATAATAGATTGATATGAACATTATGAGCTGTCCCGCAAAAAAACCTGTTATTTCTGATACCTTTTTCTTAGTTCC